TCCGAACTCAAATACGGATTGATATTTTGTTGGAAAAATCCAAGAATCCGGATTGAATTCTCGTGTCGTAAGAAAAAAAAAAGAATTTGGCAAGAATAAATTTTTTTATTGAACGTGTTGATTCATATTTATTTTTACTACTTTCTCATATATATTTTATCATATTCTATTCATTTTTATTTTATTTTTATTCGACCCTCCCGGAGTTCATTCTCCGGGCAACTCCCTTTAACCGGTGGATTCCTTTCAACTTACTTCTTTTATGATCTCATTGGAAATCATATAAAGACAATTCCTATTTGATATAGCTATTTGTGCAAGTATTTTACGATTAAGAAGCAACTGTCTCTTGTACAGATCATTTATTAATCTACTATAACTATAGCATACCCCCCTTTCACGAATTGCTGCATTTATTCGAGTGATCCACAAACGACGAAAATTGATTTTTTGCTTATCCCTATCCCGATGAGCCGAAACCAAAGCTCTTATTTTTTGTTGAGTAATAGTTCGAGTAAGTCTTGAATGAGCCCCCCGAAAGCTTGATGCAAATAAACGAATTTTTGTTCTACGTCTCCGAGCGATATATCCCCGTCTAATTCTGGTCATTGAATAAATGAAACTTTAACGAATAACTAATAGATTTCCTTTCTTTTAGTTATTCTTTTGCCCCTTTCCTAGTATATTAATAACTAAACGGATTTTTCCAATGTATAAACTAAAAATTCCAATGGCTTTGGCTACTATAACCTTCCCAATCACTATTTTTTATTTTTTTCTAGGCATTTCACCTCGAAATACGAAATTGTACTATATATACTAGGTATTAAAAAAATAGCACTGATAAAGAAATAGTGGATTCCATCGTTTCTATGGTTACTTCTTAAACGGTGAGGTCTTCTCTATACACCGGAGCCTTTACTTCATTTAATCAATGTTATTGCTAACTTGTATAGTTCACATTCTTCGGCTCTACCCATGAATTATTCAGTAATAGGTCTTTCACAACGAGCTCTACCTATACAGTAACGGTATTTAATTATGAAGGTTGGCTGGGTAGCTGACCCTGTTAGTCCGTTCTTACAAGAGGCGTCTATGTTAACTAAGATTTCCTCCGCTTAATGGATAGCCATTTGCTACCAATGGAGAACTGCTTCTCATCTTGAATTGAGGTGAGTGGATTTACACCAATAGAAACCATAAATTTCATACACAATAAAAGGGATCTGATTCATTTTCTTATTTTTAGATAGGAAATGTAGTTCGTTTTTCCCTTCTATCCTATTTGATCATTGATATTCGAACATTGTTCTCTTTCCTTTGTTCTAGTTCATGATCTGAACGAGTCGCACATACACCCTAGTACATGTTCCTCGACGCTGAGGGCATCCCCGAAGCGCGGGGGATTTTGTGACATTTCTAATTGGCTGTCTTGTATTTCTAATAAGTTGTTTAATCGTTGGCATGTTGAATCATATACATAATGGGCTGGTTTAGATCGATCCTAACCGGATGATTTTGAATTACTTTTATTCAATAGATTCAATAGAAGAGTAAATAAAAGTCATAGAATATTAAACTCGGCAGGGTTAACTTCAAATCACGAATTGACGCGAAATACAGGCTATTGTCATTCAACCGCTACAAGATCAACAATCCCATAAGCTTGGGCCTCTGTTGCTGACATAAAAATATCTCTTTCCATGTCTTCGGATACAACCCATATGGGTTTGCCCGTTCTTTGTACATAAACCCTTGTCAGGGTTTCACGCAGTTTCAGCAGTTCTCCCACTTCCAGGATGAATTCTCCCGTTGCTACTTCAGAAAAAGAACCAGCAGGTTGATGGATCATTACCCTGATGATATAAGATAATAAAAGGTTTCTCTATTTCGCATGATGAGGGGAAGATAAAAGAAACATAAAAGAATAACAAGAAAAAAAGATAGAATTGAACAACCGTACGGGCATTATGCATTGCATACGGCTTTACAATAAAATTGACCCTTACCTTTCATCAAAGAAATAAAAAAATAGGATCGATCAGACCCCGGTCGGTAAATGATCAACTTACCACCCTTCCTTTCGGAGGAATTCAAAAATACTATGATGGCTCCGTTGCTTTATATATTTATTATATTTTTTTGTCTGTGATTTGTCTGTCATTCAGCAATCCCAAAGTTGCTTTTTTTTTTTGATCAAATAAACTAAGGAAAAAAGAATCTTATTTTTTTTTTTCGCTCTATAAGTTAAGAGACCCCTGGTGTGAAAAAAAGTTTGTGACGCTGAACTGGACTTCCGATAATAAAATAGGAAATACCTTTTTCTCATATTACTCTCTCGATACATAATCTAATGTTTTGAAAACAAAATTCCTTATATCGAATTCAAAGTGCCATGCTATTATTACTTTATATTCATATTTCATATGGCGAAGGCATAGTCTTCTTTTTTCTCTCAAATAAAAGCCTCATTGGCGCCAAGCGTGAGGGAATGCTAGAC